CAATTACGTCAACTGCTTATGTATGGGGGGGATTCCCATATCTTTTTTAATGGAATGAGCCTATCCTCTCTCTTCTCTATTCATATTCCAAAATTCAAAAAGGAATCTTGTGACTGATCCCTAATCCAAGACCGGAATTTTGGAGGACTCTTCTGACCAAATCAAAATAGATAATTGTCAGCAAAGTTGTTTCTTTTTTTCTTCAAATCCAAATAATTCTTCTTACTTTATACATAGGTCATCGATTCAGCACAAAAAAGGGTTGTTTGAAATACCAATTTTTTCAATATTTTCCAATCAAATTTCCAATACCACTAAAAGTCTCAAATCTTTTTATCAACATGAGTGTTTTATATCGAAAAAAAAATTCCAATTATTATTATTAATTATTCATTTGGAAAACATTTCGATTCTAGAGTAAAACATAGTAGTAGAAAGAGTACCGTGCTTTGTCTGGACTTCAAACTTTAGCTTTAACCATGTTAATGGTCCCACATTATTGGTTTGGTTCATAGAGAATCAAAATAAATTTACCAACAAATCACGAAATGCTATGGTTCTTAAATATGATTTGAAATTGATTCAGAAGTAATTCGCGGAATCATGCACCCTTTTCCCTTTGGTCCTTAGTTCTAAGGAAAAAAAGTGCAGCTGGGTGGGTCCAGCCTATTCTTGAAATAAACAACTCGCACACACTCCCTTTCCAAAAAAGATCAATACACCAATCACTACACTTAGATTTATTGGATTTGTTGCTAAAATATCGGTATTAAACCCAAAACTCCCGGCGAATGGCCAGTGAATCAAAGAAACGAAAGAATCGGTTCCATTTTTCATATGATCTCCTCTTTTAGATAGACTAAAAAACGCAGTTCTTTGTTTTTTTTAGTAATTTGCCTATTTCGACACCGAGCCAAAAATTGATTTCGAACCTCTTTCTTTGAATTAGCAATTGGGGATTCCCGCAAAGAAAGATACTTTTTTTTAGTATTAGGGACCGGGACTTCTGTCAATTGCAAAACCCTTCGTTTGTTGCAACATCCCTTAAAAAGAGGGTTTGCTTTAGCTTTAGACTAAGAAAGGGAAAGAAAAAAGCGAATTGGTATGCTTATTTTATATTTAAAATCCTCAAATAAGTCCTTGCAATTGTAGGAGTTAAATCTTGATAGAATTCGAAAAAAGCCCGAAATACAGATATACTAAATACGAGAAAAAAAAAGTCAATTTCCTTTCCTATTTATAGGATTAAACAAAAGGATTCGCAAATAAAAGCGCTAAGGCTACAACCAGTCCATAAATTGTTAAAGCTTCCATAAAAGCTAGACTAAGCAATAAAGTACCTCGTATTTTTCCCTCCGCCTCGGGTTGTCTCGCAATCCCCTCGACTGCTTGGCCCGCAGCAGTACCTTGACCAACTCCAGGTCCAATAGAAGCAAGTCCAACAGCCAACCCTGCGGCAATAACGGAAGCGGCAGAAATCAGTGGATTCATAATAAGTTCCTCGCACTAAAATAAAAAAAAAAGTAAAGAAATCGTTAATGATACAATCGTCCAATGAATTATGACTTAATTATTCCGTCACTAGGATTCACCCAGCCGAAGTAACTAAGAACTCCGAATTGGAGTAATAATAATATTATTTTTGAACCATCAAAACTATTTCGATATCCCTTTTTTAGTTCCGATCCACACGGGCACAACACAGGATTTTTGTGAATCCATACGACTTTGACTTTTGTTCTTTCATTTCGTTTTTCGGAACCTTTTTTTGAATTCTTCGTTCGTTTTCTTTATTTTATCTCTTTATTTTTATTGATTCAATTCCCAGTCAAAGCAAAGACGAAATCCAACAATTTCTATTGGAATACTTATCGAAATTCATAAGAGTCACAAGAGTAGGATGGATTAGATATATCTTTAGTTCATATATAACTAGCAATATCTAATATCCCATATACATGTCTTTCTTCCAGAACGTAAACCAACTATTCATATCTTAGATTCAAAGTATTATTCGTCTCTTAAAGTCAATCGTATTCTAGAACCCCTTTTTAATAAATCCACGAGAGTTGGCATTTGATTCCATAATCAATTAAAAGGGGAATCGTTTTAGAAAGCATCTTTCGTTTCTTTTTTTTTTTTCTTTTTTTTTGATCTCTTTCCTACAATCCTCCAATATCGTAATTTTTTTTATACGACTCTTGGTCGTATATTCTGTATTTGTAGATTTATGTTTGTATATGTATATTTCCTAAATCGATTATCTTGAGTTACGCATACATTGCCTTGTTCTAAGCTACAAAAAAAAGACAATTTCGAAAACGAGTCAATGATGTCCCTCCATGGATTCGCCTATATAAGCCGCAGCCAAAGTTGCAAAAATAAGAGCTTGAATACCGCTTGTAAATAATCCAAGGAACATGACAGGTATAGGAACCACTAAAGGGACTAAAGAAACAAGAACAACAACTACTAATTCATCGGCTAATATATTCCCAAAAAGTCGAAAACTAAGTGATAAGGGTTTTGTGAAATCTTCTAAAATGTTAATGGGTAAAAGAATTGGAGTCGGTTGAATGTATTTACTGAAATAACTTAATCCCTTTTTTGAAAGGCCCGCATAGAAGTATGCTACTGACGTGAGCAAAGCTAAAGCAACGGTAGTATTTATATCATTCGTGGGTGCGGCTAACTCCCCATGAGGTAACTCTATGATTTTCCACGGTAAAAGAGCACCTGACCAATTCGAAACAAAAATAAAAAGAAACATAGTTCCAATAAAGGGAACCCATGGGCCATATTCTTCTCCAATCTGAGTTTTGCTCACGTCTCGAATGAATTCAAGGACATATTCGAAGAAATTTTGACTGGCAGTTGGAACGGTTTGTGGATTCCGAACGGCTAGAAAGGCTGAACCTAATAAGATAGCAATTACAACCCAAGAAGTAATAAGTACTTGGGCATGGACTTGGAACCCGCCTATTTGCCAATAGAAATGTTGGCCTACTTCCACACCGGATATATCGTATAACGCCTTTAGTGTGTTGGTGGAACATGATAGAACATTCATATTGCCCTCTGACCGAAATAGAAATAAAAAAGGAATTATTTTGATTCAACCATCTTCTTTTCGACTTGTCTACTTGAATTGTATATTTTGCATATCTGCTAATTATATAATACCCACCAGTAATATCCACCAGTTTTTGTTTCTTTTGTGCGATTTAGGAATAGTACCCAAGCCATAAATCCATGGAGTTACCAAAATCATTTATTTATCTTATTATTAATCAACGATTTCGTATATAGCTAGAGCGACCCTCACAAATTGCGAATACTAATTTGTTAAGAATTAATCGGATTGAAGCTATAGCGTCATCGTTTGCTGGAATCGAAATATCTGCGAGATCGGGGTCACAATTTGTATCGATTAAACAAATTGTTGGAATTCCCAAAGTGATACATTCTCGAAGAGCCCTATATTCTTTGTGCTGATCAACGATGATTACAATATCGGGTACCCTCGTCATATATTTAATCCCCCCTAGATACGTTTGCAGGCGTGATAATTCTCCCTTCAAAATAGCGGCACCCCTTTTGGGAAGACTGTCAAGTCTCCCCTTTTTTTGTTCCGTTCTCAAATCCCTGAACTTGTGAAGTCTCGTTTCTGTAGTGGACCAATTCGTTAACATACCACCGAGCCATTTTTTATTAACATAATGACACCGAGCCTTTATTGCAGCTCGCGCGACTGAATCAGCTGCTTTATTTTTAGTACCAACAATTAAGAATAGTTTTCCCCTACTTGCCGCATCAAAAACTAAATCACAAGCTTCTGATAAAAAACGAGCAGTTCGAGTAAGATTTGTAATATGAATACCTTTGTGTTTTGCAGATATATAAGGTGCCATTCTAGGATTCCATTTCCGAGTACCATGACCAAAAAGAATTCCTGCTTCCATCATCTCTTCCAAATGGATGTTCCAATATCTTCTTGTCATTTCTCCCCCACTTCGTCTTTTTTTTAAGAGACGAGGCGCCCTGAAATAAATAATTGTTCCGAGGGAACCTTCTCTTCTACCAGAGATTTACCATTGATACACGACCCAGGCCATTCATTACTTTCTATTCATTATTATACTTTTTTCTTACCATTAAGAAATCAAACGATCACAAATAGTTAAAAAAATCCGCTCCTAGGACTTATTAAACCCCCTAAGCAATTGCTCGGATGTATCATGTAAAGTCGTTGAAATGCAAGAGTCAAATAATTCTCTGTGGTGTAAGAAAATATCTCTCATTTCCCCCCCAAATAAATTCCTTTTTTGTTTTTGTCTTTCCAAAAGAATGGTGTTATGCTGCCTTGAACAGTGCACTAATCCTTTGAATCCGGTACCTGCGGGTATTATTCCCCCCAGAACAACGTTTTCCTTCAAGCCCTTCAACCAATCGATACGACCTCGGAGAGCTGCTTTTGCTAAAACTCGCGTGGTTTCTTGAAAACTTGCTTCGGATATAAAACTTTGAGTATTCAGAGATGCTCTCGTTATTCCCAATAAGATAGTTCGATAACGGATCACTTCTTCCAAAGCGCGCCCCGTTCGTTCCGCTCGTAACAATCCAATTTGTTCGCCGGGTAAAAAAATATTAGACATTTCATCTTCTGAAACCAAGACTTTTGATGTTATTTGACGTACAATAATTTCTATATGCTTATTATGGATCTGCACCCCCTGCGATCGATAAATCTTTTGGATCTTATTAACCAAAGAGATACGACTTTGCACTATAGTTAGCTCAGCACCAATCAAGAACCCCCAAGGAATCCCAAGAATTCTTGTTATACGCGCGTTCCAACCCTCAACTCTCTTTTCTAGGTTCATCGATATTGAATCAAGCGAACGCACTTCTACCACTTGTTCTACTTTTGGAAGACCCTGCGTTATATCACCAGATCTCGATTTTTCATATATAAATGTAACTAATGTATCCCCTTCGTAAAGGATTTCTCCATAATGCCCATGAACAGTAGCTCCAGGAGTAGCCAAATAAGGCTTAGCTGATCGTATTACTACAGAGTTAACTTTAACAATTAAAACTTGACCAGATTTTAGGTGTGGTCCGTTTTTAGTTATACATACATTTTCACAAAGAAACTGCCCAAGACTAATTATCGGGGACATTTCCTCACAATAATTATGATGGAGAAAATACCAATTCAAATTAAATGGATTCAAAATGATCTTACTGTCTGTATCAGGATTATAAATTTCCCCCTTTTCGTCCATTAAATAATATTTAAGTACTTGACAAGTCTGTTTTAAATTGTCAAGTTTCAAATATTTAGTTACCGAGCGATGATTATGAGTTTTTAAATAGTAAAATGAATAAAAATTCGCAATTTGAAGGACTGTTCCTAAGGGTCCCAACGAATTCCTAATTGGGGTTAGAGAATCTTTTTGAATTGGAATTGATTGTTTTATCACATTGGGATATTTTACATCGTTCAATGGACCCATTCGAAAATAATTAGATGATGACAAAATTATCAAAGATTGGCATTCCTTATTTCTATTCAACAACGTACGAATAGTTCCTTGATTTTGGCTAAGTGATTGTTTAACCCCCGCCTTGCCAAAAATGGAATAAAACAGATTGCTGTTGGTGCGAACGGAACCATTATCAGAGATCAATCCTAAAACTGACGGATGATTCCTTTTTCTGATATATGAAATTTGGGATTTCACTAAGTTGATTCTTAAGAAGTCGCGAATCAGACCATTTGTACGTACTTCAACAAAGGAAGCACAAACCTCTTCGGCGGACGAACTTTTTTTGTCTTGGTCCCACTTCAACACTAAACACGTCCGAACTAATTGAATACTTGTATCAGGACTTGCCCGAGCAGCTTTGCCCTTCCCATAAAGTACATAATTGACAACTCTAAATTGCATATTATCCTTTTCCCGCAGCGGATCCTGGGGGAAGAGTGTTGCTAAATTTATACCGTCCGCTATTTCATATGTGACTACGGGTCGAACCAAAACAAAATACTTTTTCTTGGTAGGTGTGATCCGTTGAACATAGATCCATTTTTTAAATTTTTTTGATTCCTTAGTGGCTTCCTTAAGTTCTTTTTTTTCCCTTTCTGGTGGTATCAAGATGCCACTGTGTCGGGATATCTTATCTATCTCTCCGGGAAAATGGATATCTCCTGAAAATATTTTTAGTTCAATACCACCCTTTTTTCTCTCCATTCGGACCAATCCGCCCATTCGGCTTCTTATATTTAAAGCGACTCGTGTATCTACTCCAATGATACTATTATTCCGTACCATTAGGTAAGAAGATTCGAGAAAAATATGCACTTCCTCGGGAATGAAAAAAAGGCGATCCATTTTCATTTGGTATTTTGTCTTAATTTTTTTGAGTCCTCGATACTCAATCAAGTCCTCTTTTTTGACGATTGAATGCGCCCCCAGAGTACCATATTTAGTAATTCCGGAACTCTTTCTTCTGTATCGAGGATCGTCGAAATAAGCAAGAATGCTATTTATACGGAAAATACCCCCTATGGGTATTTCAATCGAGATACCTGAATGGGGCATTAGCTCTTTCTCTTGTTCTTGAATCGAGTGCAATGGAATACAAAATCGATTTCTTTGTCTTTTTGCCAATAAATCCGAATTCGCGTGGAGAATTGCAGGATGTATGAGATTATAATGACTAGTACCTATGATTCTATTAAATCCCGAATAATCAGACATCTCAAGAATTCCACCTTCTTTTTTAGAAGAAAACTCAGAACGAAAGAATTTGTGTCTCGCTTGATCATTATTCACCGAGAGCGAGAGGCTAGAAATCTCTCTTCGTTCGACAGAAAGAGCAAGAGAATGAATATTCATTTGATCTTGATCCTTGTAGAGTGAAAAAGCAACTATACTCGATCTGCCTGAACCCCCCGATAATATCCATAAATGACTTGTTTTTGGCAAAAGGTGTACATTACTATATGTAATTTCGGGTACATGGTACACATCAGTACTCCAGTGCATTTCTCCTTCTGAATCAGAATAGATATGTTTTCGAACTCTCTCTTTAAAATTCAAAGTGTATGCTCCCGCCCGAATCTCAGCAATCACTTGTTCTGATTCGACATATTGATCATTTTGAACTAAAAGAAAACTTTTTGGTGGAATAGTCACATTATGCATAATATCTTCACTCTCAATAATTACATCCAAATCTATCGAACATAGAAAAGCAGGATGCCCGTGACGTGTGCGCGTGGGATGAACCAGATCCTCGTTGAATTTTATTTTACCATTAGAAGGGGCTCGTACATGTTCTGCAGTGCCCCCTGTAAATACACCACCGGTATGAAAAGTTCTTAATGTTAGTTGAGTCCCGGGTTCCCCAATAGATTGACCCGAAATAATACCTACGGCTTCCCCCAATTCAACCAGGTCACCATGAGTCGGACTCCGACCATAGCATAAT